TGAGACTCGTATCATATAATAATAGACTTATATTATATACGTACTAAATAAATAGAAAACCCACCGTAAAAAAATGAAAATTTTTCGGGAATTCTCAGACAGAAAGGGACGTATTTTTTGTTTTAAGAAAAGAAACGGAATATCATATCTATTGAATCGTTGTACATTTCAAGTTGTATATTTCAACTTGGCTTAGGGATTCCGCGTAGAAATACGCGTGTCAGTCATTAACTACATATACACATCTGTTCATATATGTATTACCATTATGTATTAATAAATTGTATTAAAATTACAATAACAAATAAAAACAAGGAGGATTTTAAATGCGAGATCTAAAAACATATCTTTCCGTGGCACCGGTAGTAAGTACTATATGGTTTGGGTCTTTAGCAGGATTATTGATAGAGATCAATCGTTTATTTCCGGATGCGTTGCTATTCCCTTTTTTTTCATCATAGTAATTGAGATGGAAAGGGTCAAGAAAATTCGAGATACAATCAAATATCTGTGACTAATCCCTCTCCCTTTCTTCTTTATTTCTCTTCTTTATTTTATTTTTTTATTTAGAATTCTAAATAAAAAAATAAAAAAAGAATAAAGAATAAAAGCGGATTCACCCTAGTGAAACTAAGAACTCGGGTGAGTTTCCAGGCTCAAAATGAAATTAATTAATTAAAATTAATTAATAATAGAGTGAGAAAGAAAATGGACTAGCTGTGTCAACAATATCATCCAAAAAAATTCAATGAAAAATGTAATATTGTACAGCGGTTCTAAATTCTAAATATAAATATATAGGTAGAAATTCTTATATTACTTATTATTACTATATTGATTGCAAGGAAATCTTTCATAATTGGATTTCGAGTTAGCAACTTCTATTTTTTTCCTTCCTTTCTTCTTCTTCGCTTCGGATTGGAAAATAGAAAGTTGAGTCAATCAAAAACCCAAAGGAGGTTCATGGCCAGGGGTAAAGATGCCCGAGTAACGATTATTTTGGAATGTACCAGTTGTGTTCGAAACCGCGTTAATAAGGAATCAATGGGCATTTCCCGATATATTACTCAAAAAAATCGACATAATACGCCTAGTCGATTGGAATTAAGAAAATTCTGTCCCTCTTGTTACAAACATACGATTCACGGGGAGATAAAGAAATAGATCGAGGGAGATAAAGAAATAGATCGAATCGGTCGCTCGTGTGTCCGCCTTACATTCCAAGGAAAACGAAAAACGACATATTATATATAACAACAATTATATCTAATGGATCCTAAATTTATTTAAATATAAACAAAGTTATTCTATTTCTTATTAATTCGTCTTATTAATTCAAAATCATTTTTGATCCGATCAAAATAGAATTAAGATTTTCGGGACAAGGAATAAAAAAATCATGGATAAATCCAAGCGACTCTTTTTTAAATCCAAGCGATCTTTTCGTAGGCGTTTGCCCCCGATACAATCGGGGGATCGAATTGATTATAGAAACATGAGTTTAATTAGTCGATTTATTAGTGAACAAGGAAAGATATTATCTAGACGGGTGAATAGATTGACCTTAAAACAACAACGATTAATTACTATTGCTATAAAACAAGCTCGTATTTTATCTTCGTTACCTTTTCTTAATAATGAGAAACAATTTGAAAGAAGTGAGTCGACTCCTAGAACTACTGGTCTGAGAACTAAAAATAAATAGGCTTGCTCTTCAATTGAATAAAAAAAATTCCAATCCGAACTCAAATCAAATGTGAATTGACGTTTTGTTCAAAAAATCTCAAAATTCAGATTTGATTGTTGTGTCGTAAAGAAAAAAAAGAATTTGGGAAGAAGACTAAATCTTTTTTTATTGAATGTATTTGTTCATTGTAACGACTTTATCATATTATATCCTATTTTTTTATCATACTAATATGATTTTATCATACTAATTTATACTCTACCTTCCCGGAGTTCATTTGCTAGGGAACTCCGTTTAAAATATTCCAATGGATTCCTTTCAATCTCCTTATTTTAAGATCTCATTGGAAATCATATAAAGACACTTCCTATTTAATATAGCTATTTGTGAAAGTATTTTACGATTAAGAAGCAACTGCTTCTTGTACAGATTGTGTATTAATCTACTATAACTAAAGTATACTTTATAGTTTCGAATTACTGCATTTATCCGAGTGATCCACAAACGACGAAAATATCTCTTTTGCTTACCTCTATCCTGATGAGCCGAAACCAAAGCTCTTATTTTCTGTTGAGTAATAGTGCGAGTAAGTCTTGAACGAGCCCCTCGAAAGCTTGATGAAAATAAACGAATTTTTGTTCTACGTCTTCGAGCTATATATCCTCGTTTAATTCTAGTCATTGAATAAATGAAACTTTTCTGAATAACTAATTGATTTCTTTTCTTTCAGTTATTTCCCCTCCCTTTCCTAGTCTATTAATAACAAAACGGATTCTTCCAATGTATAAAATAAAAATTCCAATGGCTTTTGCTACTATAACCTTCCCAACCACTATTTTTTCTTTTTTTTCTAGGCTTCTCACCTAGAAATAAGAAATTGTATTGATACTAGATATCAAAAAAAAATATAGTAAATAAATATAGTAAATAATAAATGGGTATAGTGGGTTTCATCGTTTCTATGGTTACTTCTTAAACGGTAAGGTCCTCTCTATACACCGGAGCCTCTTCTCTCATTTAATCAATGTTATTGTTAACTTGTACTGTTCACACTCTTTGGCTCTACCTATAATTATCCAGTAATAGGTCTTTCACAACGAGACCCACCCATACAGTAACGGTATTTAATTATATTATGAAGATTCGCTGAGTAGCTGACCCTGTTAGTCCGTTCTTGCAAGAGTCAAGAGGAAAGGCATAATCCTTCTTCTTTTTCATTTAAATTTTAAATAGGATTTCCCTGCTTAATGAATACCATTTGCTACCAATGGGGAATTCTTTCTCATCTTAAATTAAAAAAGGAAGTGATTGGATTTGTACCAATAGCAACCATAAATTAATTTGATACCACAATAGAAGGATATGATAGATCTTTATTTAGATTTTTTTGATTTTTCTATAGTTAATGGTGTTCTTCCATTCTATCCTATTCACTGGTACTGATCACCGATACTGAATCAATTGTTTTCTTTCTTTTTTTTGGCCTAATCCATGATCTGAACGAGTCGCACATACACCCTAGTACATGTTCCTCGGCGCTGAGGACATCCCCCAAGAGCAGGGGATTTCGTAACATTTTTGATTGGCTGTCTTGTCTTTCTAATAAGTTGTTGAATAGTTGGCATATTAAAATTAAATCATATACATAATGGGCTGGTTTAGATCGACCCTAACCGGATGATTATGAATCATTTTTCTATTAATAAATTCATAGAATAGAATATTGTATTAAACCAGGTAAGAAGAGAAAATAGCAAATTGCATGTTTGCGGAAATCCCTGTTATTTTTTATTCAACCGCTACAAGATCAACAAGTCCATGAGCTTGGGCTTCTGTTGCTGACATAAAAACATCTCTTTCCATGTCTTCGGAAACAACCCATAAAGATTTTCCCGTTCTTTGTCCATAAACCCTTGTGATGGTTTCGCGCAGCTTCAGTAGTTCTTCCGCTTCCAGGATAAATTCCCCCGTCGGTGCCTCATAAAAAGAACTAGCAGGTTGATGGATCATTACCCTGATGATATAACATAATAAATAATTTTTTTATCTCGCATAATGAAAGGTGAAAAGATAAAGAATAATATAATTATTATAATAAGAAAAAAAAGATAGAATTGAACAACCGTACAGGCATCTTTTGTACATTGCATACGGCTCTACAATGGAATTCACTTTGACCTTTTTTTTTATTATTAATTACTTTACATTGAAGAAATATAAAATAAATATGGGGTCTATCCTATTCACATAGATAAATGATCCAATAACCACCCTTCCCTTTTGAGTAGTTAAAAAAATACTATGATGGTTCCGTTGCTTTATATATTGATTTATGGATTTCGTCTGTTATTTAGCAATCCCAAAGTATTTTTTTAATTTGAAAAAAAAAAATAATAATAAAAATAATAATAAGTAAAAAAAGAAATTCTATTTTCGTATTCTTTCATAATATATATATTGTTAAGAGTTTTTCGGTGTAAAAACAAAAAAGTTTGTGACGCTGAAATGGGTCTCCTCATCTATCAGATAAAATTGGAAATACCTTTTATCTCATACTAATCTTTCGATACATAATGTAACAATTTTGAAAAAAAAAAAAAAATTCTCATATCGAATTCGAAATGCCATGCTATTATTACTTAATCATATTTCCTATATCGCGAAGGCATAGTCTTCTTTTTTCTTTTTTCTCTCAAATCAAATAAAAAAAACTCATTGGCGCCAAGCGTGAGGGAATGCTAGACGTTTGGTAATTTCTCCTCCGACCAGAATAAAAGATCCCATTGAAGCGGCTAATCCCATGCATATTGTTTGTACGTCTGGTTGCACAAATTGCATAGTATCATAAATAGCTAATCCAGGGATTACCCATCCGCCGGGAGAATTTATAAACAAATACAGATCCTTGGTATCATCCTCTATACTGAGATATACCATAAGACCAATAAGTTGATTCGAGATCTCGCTATCAACCTCTTGGCCTAAAAAAAGTAATCTTTCTCGATAAAGTCGGTTGATTGGGATAAAATTGTATCCCTTTGGAACCGTACATGCATCTTTTGATACATACGGTTCAACACAAATCGCGAAAAAAAAAGAATCAATGTGTAGATTCTAGTTTTTTTTTTCCTTTTTCATAACAGGCTCTGTCGAACTTTTAATATTTAATAAAAGGGCTTTTTCTTTCATTTTTTAAAAAAGATGAGTTTTGGCCTGTTTATGTTTCTATTTATTTATACTATTTATTTATATATCTGTTTCTATATAGAAATAGAATATAAATAAAAAAAAAAAAAATTCACTAAATTTATAAACTTATCGGATTACCTTCTCATTGATGTATTGTTTCATCGGAATCCAATCCAAATCACGATGTAATTTTCTTGTTCCTGAATGGTCTTTTTGAATTCTTTTAGGTTTATGCTCTACTCCGAGTAAAGATCTGCCCGATTTAGATTTGCATATATAGGACAAACGCCCCAATACTACGTCTTTTTTCTACGACTTCTTTTTTTTTTCAGTTTATTTCATGTCTCCCGCCAACTATTAAATATTCAATTTGAAATAACGTCTATTCATATTATCTATTCATATTAGAAATTATAAATCGAATATGATATATAATATGATAATATTAAGTAAAAGTCGTAGATATATTACCAATTGTTTTTTTTTTTTTTTTAAACGGAGCCTGGATATTTCATTTCATTTTATTTTATTGGTCGAACCAAGCCAACCATAAATTATTCTAATTGCTAATATTAATCTGTATACCCCCCCTAAAAAATGGATTTAAGTGCACTTCATTGCATTTCACGCTCCAAATTTTTGATAATTCAATCAATCTTTCTTGGGCGAAAGAGAGGATATCTCAATCGAGGAAGAGAACGGGGAAATACCATATGACCCAATATATCTGACAAGTCGCACTATACGTCAACCCACGATGCATCTTCGTCTCCAGGACTTCGAAAAGGTACTTTTGGAACACCAATAGGCATTAAATGAAAGAAAAATTAAGTACTATATCTCACTTTGATGTGAAAGCGTAAATAGGTTTATTGTCTTCATAATATTGTATCTTTTATTCTATTTTATCCATAGATTGAATAAGTTCATAAAAAAGGAAGACAGAATGTGAATAAAGGAAAATTCTTACAAATTCTTACAAATGGGTCCTTTGAATGATGAACAAATAGAGAGGCGGTTACTCATATAAAATGCTATCAACGCCCTACCATTGCGTATTGGTACTTATCGGGTGTAGAATAAATTTGCTTCTTTTTGTTCCTACAAACAAAATTGTTCAATTATTACTAAAAAACATTCTTACTAAGAGAATAGAACAAATATTAATCCTTTCCCTGAGCGAATCCGCTAAAAAAGTAAAATTCATAGTATGTATAGTTTTTTTAGAGTGCAATAAAGTTACATAGTGTTTATTTTTCATTGATATAAGGGGTATTTCCATGGGTTTGCCTTGGTATCGTGTTCATACGGTCGTATTGAATGATCCCGGTCGTTTGATTTCTGTCCATATAATGCATACAGCTCTGGTTGCTGGTTGGGCCGGTTCGATGGCTCTATACGAATTAGCAGTTTTTGATCCCTCTGACCCTGTTCTTGATCCAATGTGGAGACAAGGTATGTTCGTTATACCCTTCATGACTCGTTTAGGAATAACCAATTCATGGGGTGGTTGGAGTATCACAGGGGGAACTATAACGAATCCGGGTATTTGGAGTTACGAAGGTGTGGCTGGTGCACATATTGTGTTTTCGGGCTTGTGCTTTTTGGCAGCTATCTGGCATTGGGTGTATTGGGATCTAGAAATATTTTGTGATGAACGTACAGGAAAACCTTCTTTGGATTTGCCCAAGATCTTTGGAATTCATTTATTTCTCTCAGGAGTGGCTTGCTTTGGTTTTGGCGCATTTCATGTAACAGGATTGTATGGTCCTGGAATATGGGTATCCGATCCTTATGGACTAACGGGAAGGGTACAAGCCGTAAATCCAGCATGGGGCGTGGAAGGTTTTGATCCTTTTGTTCCGGGAGGAATAGCCTCTCATCATATTGCAGCAGGAACGTTGGGCATATTGGCGGGCCTATTCCATCTTAGTGTCCGTCCGCCCCAACGTCTATACAAAGGATTACGTATGGGAAATATTGAAACCGTCCTTTCCAGTAGTATCGCTGCGGTCTTTTTTGCAGCTTTTGTAGTTGCCGGAACTATGTGGTATGGTTCGGCAACTACCCCGATTGAATTATTTGGGCCCACTCGTTATCAATGGGATCAAGGATATTTTCAACAAGAAATATATCGAAGAGTTAGTGCTGGGCTAGCCGAAAATCAAAGCTTATCTGAAGCTTGGTCTAAAATTCCCGAAAAACTAGCCTTTTATGATTACATCGGCAATAATCCGGCAAAAGGGGGATTATTCAGAGCGGGCTCAATGGACAATGGGGATGGAATAGCTGTTGGTTGGTTAGGACACCCTATCTTTAAAGATAAAGAAGGGCGTGAACTTTTTGTACGTCGTATGCCTACTTTTTTTGAAACATTTCCGGTTGTTTTGGTAGACGGAGACGGAATTGTTAGAGCCGATGTTCCTTTTCGAAGGGCAGAATCAAAATATAGTGTTGAACAAGTAGGTGTAACTGTTGAGTTCTATGGCGGGGAACTCAATGGAATCAGTTATAGTGATCCTGCTACTGTGAAAAAATATGCTAGACGTGCTCAATTAGGTGAAATTTTTGAATTAGATCGTGCTACTTTGAAATCTGATGGTGTTTTTCGTAGCAGTCCGAGG